TAGCTCTATTGGAGACAACACATGTCCTACTCCATCCAAAATTCTAGTTTTCTTCAATTGAAAAATTGAAACACGATAATTTCTTGCTAATTCTCTATGGGCATCATATATAGATAAAATGCCCCATTAGATAACCACAGTTGTATAACAACTTACGCTCTGGGGTTTACATATCCTCCTGATTGCTGTTCTAATTGAAAATTAGAAAGGTTTTTTTTTCAAAAAAAAAACTGGTTCGTTTTGTATCCATTTTTTTTTGTTTTCTTTTATCATTATTTTCTTTTATCATTATATAAAGATAAGCGGATAAGCAAAGATAAACAAAAATTCAAATCCAAGAATCGTTTCTAAATTTCTAGTCAATAGTTAAAGGTTCCGTTTTTTCGTCCTGAATTTTGACTTTTGTAACTTCGAATCCACATTTTCTTTTTCAATCTAATTTCAATATAATATAAAAGAAAGGGAAAGTTTTTAGATATTGTGTGTTTTGAGATACGATACATACAATCGAGGGAATGGATCCAATCAAAAAAAAAGGAAGGATTTCTTTTAGGCAAGGGATTAAAGAAAAGAAAAAGGAATTCAAAGTACAAAAAAACAAAAAAGCGAAAGGATTCTCATCTTTTTGTATCGTTTTGGCGGCATGGCCGAGCGGTAAGGCGGGGGACTGCAAATCCTCTTTTCCCCAGTTCAAATCCGGGTGTCGCCTGATCAACAAAAAATCTGAAATCCCTTATTCTGGTTTGCTGATTGATATAACTCGTCGAGTTTTCCCCAACAAAACAAAAACAAGTGCAGGAAAAAGGCTCTTGATACTTTTTTTCTTTTTGACTGTTGCGGAGAATTCAACTGATATATTATAATATTAGTGAACACTAATTCTTTTACATTTTTTCATATTCATAGAGATAGGGGACATTAGTGATATGGATATAGTAAGTCTCGCTTGGGCGGCATTAATGACAGTCTTTACATTTTCCCTGTCACTCGTAGTATGGGGAAGAAGTGGACTGTAGAAGTATTTTGAATTGATTTGAGGAATCAAACTGGATTTATTGTTTTCTCGATCGTTCTTTTTTTACTATTTAATTAGTTTTTACTTAATTAGTTTTTACTATTTACTACTGGGGGGAGGAATATATTCTATGAATAATAACCTTTCTCCATCACTGCAATACAGTTACTTCGCTTATTTTATTATTAAAAAAAAGGGGGGCACCAAAATGAAAACTTTTTTTTTCTTTAATCAAGAAATTTTTTGAAAACGTGAGTTTATGGGAACTGTTTTTGCCGTTTTTACGGCGGTTTGTACAGCCTACAATTTCTGGTTCCGGCTCGATCAGGAGTGCTATAAATAAGAAGATGTGGAAACTATTGTATTGGAAAAATTAGAAAAAGAAAAATTGGAATAAAAAAAAGAGGAGAATTTGAAATCAGAAAAAAAAAGAAAAGTGATAAAGAATTAGAAATAAAAAATACAAAAAACGCAGCAAAATAAAAATCCAAAGCATATAAAATTTCGACCTAGGCCCCTTTACTTAATTTTTTTTTTCAGAAGATACAATAAAACGGACTAATGGAAATTCTGAGAAGGGCGATTGATATCGGTCAAAGAGGATATGTCTATTGGATATATGGTAGAAAGAAAGATATTTTCTTTCTACCATATTAGCAGGTTTTAGAGAATACTGCTGATTCTAGTCCATTCATTAATCTTTGCTAAGAAGTCAAGTTTTAATCACTTTGACTGACTGTTTTTACGTATATTATAAGTAAAAAGGCGGTAGGAACTAGAATGAACAGTGCAGTAGCAATAAAAGCAAGAATGTTTACTTCCATAATTTCATTTTTTTTTTACTTTACAATAACTCGGGATTTAATCCCATAGAGATGATAAAATTGTCGCCTGTCAATTCAATGCCATGCAATGAATTACATTCCATTTCAAAGACATCGAAACGAATCAATATCATGAATAACAATATCTAAGCTATCAAATCGATTCACCGTCGAGAATTAAATAGTATAACATAGAAAGATCTTTTATCCACACCTAATCCAAAATTCGATTCTTGGTCCAACCAAAAGAATTTCTTTCCTTTATTTAGAAATTCTTGTCCTCTCTTTCTTTTCTATAACCTACTGCCTTTCGTGTACAATCAGTCTCATCTGACCGTTTTTCCACTTCCACAGTTTACAAATGATTTACAAATACAAATAAAAGAAGTGCGAGTCCCTGTAGAAAAGGATCAAGCTAATATTCCATCAAATTCACCAGTTTACTTTTTTGACAAGGACTTAAAAAAAAAAATAAACAAAGCAGTATGCAATTTGATTTGAATAAGATCGATTGTTTCAAATTAACTCTAATACTAGTAATTTTTAATTGTACAACAAAAGAAAACACGAAAGAAAGGGTAAAGACTCTTTGATTCAAAGCCTTCTCAAAGTCTTCTATCAAAGTAACTATGCTATGTTAAATTCATTTTGTATCATACAAGAAATGAATTTCATTTGTGTGTGTATATGCGTTCACAGAAAGCATAACAAACATATGTTACTCTATTCTATTATATACACAGATCGCGGACAATCGAAAAACCGCATCCGATACACGACCTCTTGGAATTCAAAATATGATGGATTCTACCAGTACTTGGATCAATTCACATATCTTTCTCTGTGCCATCAATTGGTACTGATTAAAGGAATGAAAATTACCATATTTGTTTGATCAGAAATGAGAAAAAAGAAAAAAAAAAAGAAGGATATCCTTGGGGATGAATTGCTGGTTTTTGTGTTATTGGATCCGTCGGGACTGACGGGGCTCGAACCCGCAGCTTCCGCCTTGACAGGGCGGTGCTCTGACCAATTGAACTACAATCCCGGTGAAATAAAGGAAAGTGTGCAGCATACATATTCTTATGCTTTCATTCAATCTTTTTTCGATTTCTTAGATTAGAAGGGACGTGCTGTACCAAACAGAAGTACGAGTGATCTAGTTTTATCCACACGGGTATGCACGTTAGTCAGAGCAGCCGGGATTACTAGTAACTAGTAATCCTTTCGTTGTTGCCAAATCGATCGATAATCCATTTTTCAATGATTTTTTCTTTTCATTAAACTTTATATTTTCATTAAACTTTATATTTAGAAAACTCCTGATATGAATCTAGATGGGTATCATGGTCAGAATTTATGGAATAAATAGAGCAACTAAAAAAAAATAATAGTAGGGATGGATGGATCAGAATCAGAAAATTGAACTTGTTTATTCTTCCCCATTTGGCATTTCTGAAAAAAAAATGGGTTATACCATTTCATGGCGAATCCGCGAATTATTGGGCCGAGCTGGATTTGAACCAGCGTAGACATATTGTCAACGAATTTACAGTCCGTCCCCATTAACCGCTCGGGCATCGACCCAGGACGAATCAATTCTAACTTTATTGATAATCCACGATCAACTTCCTTTCGTAGTATCCTACCCCCAGGGGAAGTCGAATCCCCGCTGCCTCCTTGAAAGAGAGATGTCCTGAACCACTAGACGATGGGGGCATACTTGCCTAACCGCCATCATACTATGTTCATAGTATGAGCAGTTTTTGGAAATTGTCAATATACAATAGAATGAAATGATATGACTAGACCCACCAGGCTTTCTTTTCTGATTTCTTTTCTGATTCCTTTTTTGATTCGGTATTTAGACTCATGAATCGAATCAGTCATTTTAATCGTCCCTCCATTGTATTATTCTCTATAGACTAACAGAAATAGAAAAATAAATTTCTATATTTTTGTAGTAGAGATACAAAAATATAGAAATTTATTACATACAATATTCTTACATACAATAAGTATAATAAAAAAAGATAAAAAATAATAAATCATTTATCATTACCGCAGTCATCCATACAAACAGCTCTTCATTATATTGAAGATAATAAATACAAAGAAGGAAACAAGATTCTGTTAAACACGATAAAAAGTATATGGCCTTTGCGAGTTCGGGAATCGAGTCATGAAAAAGTAACCAAATTAAAAAAAAATAAGCATATAAAAACACCTTTTAATTTTAAGGGATTCGCTTGATTTTGTGTTACTTTCTACAATTTTCGTTAGCCTATATAACTATATAATGTGTTAAGTAAATATAATGTGTTAAGTAAATAATTTGCATATGTTAAGCAAATTCACATTTTCATTTCGGAATAAGCCACCAGTAATTATGAGTCTACTGCATATACTTATATATGTAAATATCTATCTTTATATATGTAAATATCTATCTATTAGATGAGTCTACTGCATATACTTATATATGTAAATATCTATCTATATATCTATCTATAGATAGATATTTTCTGTCTAGTGATTCATTCAGTAATTGAATAAAACAGCCCTTTTAACTCAGTGGTAGAGTAACGCCATGGTAAGGCGTAAGTCATCGGTTCAAATCCGATAAGGGGCTTTGGCCTTCTTTTTTTTTATAAAACTTCAGTGCAAAAGTAGTATTCATATGTAACCAAAGAAGAGAAATATTGTTGATATTTGTAATAAAAAAAAATCATATATTTCGAAAAGAAAGTTGAACATTTTTTTAGTATAATATAATCAATAATGATAAGTTGTCTCTTGAATCGAATCGACAAATAACACAAATAAATAAAAAAGAATCAATATAAATATACATAAAAAAATTAAATATAAATTTTGTATATTATTTCTCTATATTATTATATTATTCTTTTATATTATTATTTTATATTAAGTATATTTTTATATTAAGGATTAATTAAGTATATTAAAAAAAGTATATTAAGTGTTAAGATTAATATTATATTAATTTAATCTATTTTTATTATATATAGTATTCTGATATATATATATATATATATTTCTGATTTTCTATCTTTCTATTCTATTTTTTTTTCATTATATTCTATATTCTTCCAATCAACTCCATTCTAAAAAGGTGTAAACATTATAAATCAACAAAA